AATTGCGGTTTCATTATGGTTTGACAGAGCGACAATTACTTAAATATGTGCATATCGCTGGAAAAGCTAAAGGGTCAACAGGTCAGGTTTTACTACAATTACTCGAGATGCGTTTGGATAATATCCTTTTCCGATTGGGTATAGCTTCGACGATTCCAGGAGCCAGGCAATTAGTTAACCATAGACATATTTTAGTTAATGGTGGTATAGTGGATATACCAAGTTATCGTTGTAAACCGAGAGATATTATTACTACGAAGGATAAACAAAGATCGAAAGCTCTGATTAAAAATTATATTTCTTTATCCCCCCACGAGGAATTGCCAAAACATTTGACTTTTGACTCATTCCAATATAAAGGAGTAGTAAATCAAATAGTAGATAGTAAATGGATTGGTTTGAAAATAAATGAGTTGTTAGTCGTAGAATATTATTCCCGTCAGACTTGAACCTCACAAAAATAACAAAGAAAAATTCATAGAATTTTGTCTGTTTTCGCCGAAATAAAAATAAATAGATCTAAGGGCCTTGGTCCGAATTTTTATTATTCACCTATCACAAACGGACAAGCGGTAATATTTTTTGCTCTTTCTTTTTCCGATATTTGTATTTTACGTATCACAGTAATGTGATTAGGAATCGAGAATTTATATCAAATAAGGGTCCTCTTGTTGAGATGATGGTATTTGATTTGATTCAGTAACGTCGGTGAATTAAGATAAACGGAAAGAGAGGGATTCGAACCCTCGGTAAACAAAAGTCTACATAGCAGTTCCAATGCTACGCCTTGAACCACTCGGCCATCTCTCCTACATAATCTTATTATTGACCAGAAACCGAGTGAATAGTGAATAGCGAGTCATTCATATTATTGCAGTACAAGTGCGACTGATGAATAGTTCCATAGGAAAAATTCCTTTCAAATCAAATAAAATTTTTTATTTCTCAACAAAAATTTAGCTCATTAGCTATCCCATGGATCTAATACAAATTATTGAATCGTCCCGTGTATTTTTATATTTAAATTGTATGACATGGCATATGCATGTTATGCAAACAAAAAACAAAACGGATACTTACCTTAGTCTTATCCATTTTTTTATAGAAAAATTATTTCGTTTTGTTTTTTGTTTCTTCTTTGGATCATAACCAAATAAAAACTTCTCGAATTATCAGAATCCGCAGTACAATCCTTGGTTATTCAACTTAGATGAAATATTTATAGTTCCGTTCATTGTTATACTACGAAATTCGAATGAAATCGAATCTGATTTCAATATTTCATATCTCTCCTTGTCCAATCCAAACAAAAGGTCCACATCTTTTTTTAGAATTAGTCTGTTTTTATTTTATGTTATTTCGTACCGTACAATTCCTTTAGTTTGCGGGATCATTTTCCCCTTACCCTAAGGGTAATGAAAAGAATTATAGAATGGATTGTTAATTATGCCAAGATCTCAGATAAATGCAAATTTTATTGATAAGACCTCTTCAATTGTGGCCAATATCTTATTACGAATAATTCCGACAACTTCCGGAGAAAAAAAGGCATTTACCTATTACAGAGATGGTGCGATTTGATTCTTTTTTTTTTTTAGGTCCAGTATTACGAGAAAGAAAAGAGACATGGTTCGAGATAGAAAAAACCAAATTATTAAAATAAACCCACGCTTGGTGAAGGTGAAGTTTGTAGATAGAACAATTCCTTCTGTCGTGTATCCTCGATTGATGCAGCCTCGGATGCTTCAATTGTTGATTTTAGTATTTAGCGAAAGGTTACACCTATGGGTTCCGTATTGCGAGTCAATCCTACTCCACTAGTACCAATAGGCAGCATAGGGGAAGAAGCACTACACCTAGGAATCAACAACATGAAAACTTTGTTATAAATTACCCTTTTCCTTATCGGTATCGGGGCTAACAAGAATGGTTGGGACAACAAACATCCATCTCGTTCGTACTTTGGGTATCCGTATAACCATCAAAGATCGTTGAAGTGACTAATTCCTGGAAATAGGGGGCGTTGAGGACAAAGAAATTGTTGGAGTTACCATTTCCATCTAGTACTAATACAGTTGGTGTTAATAAACAACCTCTTGCAGGAAGGCTGGCTAGAGATTTCTTGTAAAAATACTAGCTCCTTTCAGTTCATAATGAGAATAGTCAAATTTGAATTTCATGGATTATTTCCCTTAGTACTATGCGCAGAAAGAAGGGAGGAGCCATATGAAATGAAAATCTCACGTACGGTTCTGGAACGGAGATTCTTTGAATAGAATGAACGACCGTAACGGATGTTGGCTCAATCCGAAGGAAATTATGCGGAAGCTTTACAAAATTATTATGAAGCTACGCGACCAGAAATTGATCCCTATGATCGAAGTTATATACTCTATAACATAGGACTTATACACACAAGCAACGGAGAGCATACAAGGGCTTTGGAATATTATTTCCGGGCACTGGAACGAAACCCATTCTTACCACAAGCTTTTAATAA